ATTTATCTTTTGAATTTTAAAAAATGATTTTTTCATAAAAAAAAGTAAAGAAACTCCTCTTTTATTCTTCGCGTCCGGGATTACGTCCTGGGTCATTAGATAGAAATCCGAAAATGAAGAGAGAAACAAAGAATATCACTACTGTGTAAACGAAGAGTTTGAGAGTAAGCATTACAAAATCTCCAAGATCTTTTTGGTCAAAAAAGAGACTAGATTCCCCCATATAATATATTCTATTTTGATTTGACACCGAAAATTTCAGTAGTTTCTGGACATCGAAAAAAATGAATTTGTAGAAGGGTTAGGAGACTCCCTTTTCTCTAAATACAAAAAAGTTTTCCTACCTAAAAGGCGGAGCAAGACTTAATAGGATCTTTCACAGAAATTTTTGTTATAACAAAAAGGGAGTTAATTCAATTTTTCGAGGCTATTTCATACTTTTTTTATATTTATCTTCGTTAGTATAATGGTCTTCGAATTTTTTATTAAATAAATCAATAATTTTAAATATCATCGAAAACTGACAGCAGCTTGCCAAACAAACGCTAATAGAAAAAAGAGTAGAGGTATGACTGGCATAAAATCGACGATTGGACTCAAAAATGCATAGGCCTCGGGCAGTTTAGCGAATAAAAGATTACTTGAAGAATTAAGACAAATACAGATAAAACTAAAGATATTAAGCATAGCAGACATCTTTTTTCTTGAAGATTATTGCAATTGCATTTTGATTGAGTTATTGATATAAAATAAGTTACAAATGAAGAAAGCAAATTAGATCAAAAATCCTTTCTTGTATTTATTTCTTGTATTTATTTGAAACTTACTCAATCAAAACCTCTTCTATTCTAAAATCAAAAGAGAATAGAAGAAATCATACTTTCATACATTATCTTAATTGAATTATATGTAATGATCAAGAAATTCAGGTTAATTTTCTATATACACGGGTGAAAATCCTAAGAATACTCGACTGGATTTTCTAGATATTTAGGCTGCAATTGACGAATAATCAATAACAATATTATTCTAAATTACTAGATTCTAAATCTAAATGGGGCGTGGCCAAGTGGTAAGGCAACGGGTTTTGGTCCCGCTATTCGGAGGTTCGAATCCTTCCGTCCCAGAGCATATGTATTCGATCATCATTTTTTTTTACCAAGGGGCTGTAAAGTTTAGTCTTAGATAGATAGAATTTTATTTTTCTTTATCTTGTTTTCTTCAAGATTCGTTTCGCAATTATATCTGTTTCACAAACGGAATTGAGTTCAAAGCACAGACATATAAAACTTAATCTAATTGTGATTTCATATAGGCAAGATAATAAATTTCTTTTTTAAATTTTAAAGTGCAATTAAAATGGGGGTTAGACTAGCATATACCTCGTTGTATTTATCTAAATGAAATTTGAATGCAATCACACAGAATTAAAGGCTCCTGATGTGAACTATCTTGAGTTGAGGTAAATATAGAACAAATACTTCATTTACCTGTTTGTGGTTTTGTAAATAAAGACGCTTTGGAGGAAGGTTATGACTCCCGAGCGGGGGGGGTTGATAAAAGTTAATCAACAAGAAAAAGTGTCAATTTCAATATCTATCCGAATCACATTTCTAATCTAACTATCAAAATACACCTATGTAACAGATTTTTTTAACTAAATTTTGAACTATTTATTTCATATTTTGTTTATTATATAATAACGGATGACTATGACTAAAATAAGTATAATTTTTTGTAATGGTTAAAAGTAAAGGTGATTCATACATTCTATTTGCCTTATATGTACCAACTAAACCAATGACTATTCATGATTTCATAATTGAATCAATTGCAACGGGTTAAAATTTGAGGAATGTTATGGTAAAACTTCGTTTGAAACGATGTGGTCGAAAGCAACGTGCGACTTGAAGGACATGATCTGGTGTGGATTTTTATATCCATCATTTTGTATGAAAAAGTTGCTCTTGGCTCGACATCCCCTGTTCTGTTAGACTAGAACCCACACTTTTTAGGGGGGCTTAAATAGTACATGATGGAGCTCGGGTAGAAAGCATTGATTCATTTCTTAAGAGCAAGAATCTAGGGTTAGTGTGAATGAATAAATTAAAACAACTTCGTAAATATATTTTTAACAGAAAACTAAAAAGGATCCAATGCCACCAAGTTTACAGTAAATTTTGTTGGAATTGATAAACCTTTTTTGAGAAAAAATATATCTTGAGAGAATCAAGCGTTTCTATGATTCTTTTATTTGATAAACACTCACAAAAAGGGTATGTTGCTGCCATTTTGAAAGAATTTAAAATCAACGAAGTAATGGATAAACCTAATGATTCAAAGCAAAGAGATTCCGAAACAAGGAAAGACCCTTTTCATTCTCAATTCGAACAACAAGTAGATTAGAATGAAGAATTCCAATAGAGATTAAATAAGCCAGACAAAATGGGGGGTTAAAGACCACTCAATAAATGAAATGTTTCTTTTGGGCTATTAGAGAGTTATTAAACTTGAGTTATGAGTACAAATGGTTTTTCTGGAAAGAAGAATACGAGCAAAAGGGGACTTAATTCTTAGTCTAATTAATTTTATTCTTTTTTGGATTTTTTTGCTTTATCTTTATATCTACATAACTTGACAAAAAAAATAACAATAAAAAATCATTTTTCTTGAGCCGTAGGAGGAAAAAACTTCTTATACGTTTCTAGGGGGGGTATTATTCGTATAATCTATCCAAATAAGCCGTCTATCGAATTGTTGCAATTGATGTTCGATCCCGAAGAGAAGGAAGAGATCTTCGGAAGGTTGGTTTTTATGATCCGATAAAGAATCAAACTTATTTAAATGTTCCCGCTATTCTATATTTTATTGAAAGGGGCGCTAAACCTACCGAAACTGTTTATGATATTTTAACGAGGGCAGCGGTTTTAAATTCTAATGAAACGAAATTAACTTAATTAAATACAACAAGAAAGAGACTTGAGTGTGTCGTATGTTAGTATTATATATATTCTAATATAATTAAATTAAAATAATTTCTTTTAGTTTGATATAAAAAGAAAAAAAAATATTTTCTTTTTTATTTTTATCTACATTTCTTTAGAATTATCTACCTTATTTACATAGTGCCAATTCAACACAAGTTCTTTATTTAATTGATTGATATCATTTCTTATATTTTTTTCACAGACATATTGACAAGAGTGTAATGAACAAATATAATTCGAGTGTAAATGGGTACACTTTTTTCTATTTTTTTCTAATTAAATGCTTTGGCTTTGATTGTCTTGTCTAATTTATTTAATTATTAAGAAATTAATTTTATTTTGATCTCGATTGTATCTACATACTCTCTTTGGGTTGCTAACTCAACGGTAGAGTACTCGGCTTTTAAGTGCGGCTAGGGTCTTTTACACATTTGGATGAAGCAAGTGATTCGTCCATACCATCAGTAGAGTTTGTAAGACCACGACTGATCCTGAAAAGAATTAATGGAAAAAAGAGCATGTCGTATCAATGTAGAATTAGGAATTCCTTTGGTTCTACGAATTCAACTAAAGTTTTTGTACCGATTTAATAAGAACTAAAGGAATTCGAGGTTGGGTCGATTGAATACATGGATCGAGCCTTATGGCGCTAATTGTATGTAAAAAAAGCAACGAGCTTATGTTCTTAATTGGAACAATTACCCGCGCGCTAATTAAACGTTAAAAAAGGATTAGTGACTGGTGCGGGAAAGGCTTTTCCAAGAGTGTCTTACCAATTTTTTAGTGAATCCTAACTATTAGCCATTTTACATTTTATTATATTTGATTCTAAAATAAAATGGCGCTTAATGTGTAAAAGAAACAGTATATTGATAAGGATACTTTTTTCCAAAATCAAAAGAGCGATTGGGTTGATTAAATAAAAGATTTCTAACCATCTAGTTATCCTATAACTATAAAGAAAGAAACCTATTAGATGGAAAAAAAAAATAGAGGTCCGTGTCTGAGTTTACCTGTTTCCGAGGTATCTATCTATTTTTTTTGACTAGAATACCTTGTTTTGACTATATCGCACTATGTATCATTTTATAATCCACGAAACTTTCTACTTTTCCTTTTGTTTCCGGGCTCATTTTATATGGAGGAATTTCAAGGCTATTTAGAACTAGACATTGCTTGGCAAGATGATTTTTTATATCCACTTCTATTTCAGGAATATATTTATGCACTTGTACATGATCAGTATTTAGGGTTAAATAGGTCAATTCTTTTTTCAAAAAAAAAGAAAGGGTATGACACAAGGTACAGTTTACTAGTTGTAAAGCGTTTAATTATTCGAATGTATAAACAGAATCATTTTATTCTTTCTATTAATGATTTTAACAGAAATGAATTTCTTGTACCCAATAAAAATTTTTATTCTCAATGGATCTCGGAGGGATTTGCCGCTATTGCGGAAATTCCATTTTCTATGCGATTAATATCTTACCTAAAAGGAAAAGAATTAAAAAACTACCAAAATTTACGATCAATTCATTCCATATTTCCTTTTTTAGAGGATAAATTTTCACGTTTAAATTATGTGTTAGATATATTGATACCTCACCCTATCCATTTTGAAATCTTGGTTCAAACTATTCGTTACTGGGTAAAAGATATTTCCTGTTTGCATTTGTTGCGATTCTTTCTTTATGAGTATTGTAATAGTGTTATTATTTTAAAGAGATCTGTTTCAACAAATAAGAGATTCTTATTGTTCCTATATAATTACTTTGTATTTGAATTTGAATCCATCTTCGTTTTTATACGCAACCAATACGCTCATTTAGTATCAACATCTTACGAAGTCTTTCTTGTACGAGTGTATTTCTACCTAAAGTTAGAACCTTTTTGGAAAGTATATACTAAGCATTTTCGGGGTATCCTATGGTTCTTAAAGGATCCTTTTATTCATTATGTTAAGTATCAAGGAAAATGGATTCTGACTTCAAGGGGGACCCTTCTTCTGATGAC